AATTTCATTAGGGTAATGAACTTGTGAGAGGCGTTTATGTTGTAGCGCGATCTGGGTTTAAGGTATAATTTTAAGATACGGAGTTGGGGGGGGGGCTCCTAGAGTAAATTTCTACAGGTCCTTAAATCTCGGGGGGGGTTTTTATGGAAGTTTGTAACAAATTCATCTGGGGGGGGGGAAAAAACCTATTTAGCAAAGACTCCTATAAATCCTTAATCTCGCGGGGCATAAGGTTTTTATACGGCAACTCCCATGTGGGGGGGGAAAGGGGGGGGTACCGCGAAAAAAAATTTTGTTATTACTTAATTCCCCGGGAGGAAAAGCCCTAATGGTGAGATTGCATTATGTCATTTAATCATTAATTAAAATGCCTCATACAAGAGAGGGTGGTCGATTAAATGTTACCTGCACCGTATGTCCAACCCGGACTATATGTCGTGAACCCACTTGAGTTGCCAGGTGAAAGCTCCCCAAAAAAAAAATACCAGTAGTTTTAGCTATCATTAAGTGGCCTGAGCTTGTACCCAGGTACTTCATGCATAGAAGGGATACCTTTTAAGACACATTCTAGGCGTCTCTTCGATATGTGTCCATAGATTCGGTTCCGTCAGTTACCTCCTGAAAGTCGAGTACTGTTACTCTACGATCGAGGCGCATGGAAGACAACTGCTGTTTAGGCCCGGTCCATGGCTGGTTGACAGGGGTACGATAGGGCTTATGAGTCGACGTTATGGGGTTCTAGTGAGGATATGTGATTAACATATTCATGGTATAAGTAATTTATTTTGCTATTAATCAGTTGATATACTTATAAGATTGGCCATGGTAGGGTATTATTGAATGACTGTTGTCATATTATTCATGATTAAGAGCGGGTTAAAGTCTTATCTTAGTAGAATGATTTAAGCATGCGATTATGAGGAGAATACTTTATGAGGATCTTCAGTTGTTAAATTAACAAGTCTGGGTATTATAGTTACAGGAATTATTGATGATTAAGGAATGTGGAGAAGCCGGTTGGACTCACTTAGTTAAAGATCTGTATAGACGTTAACAGAGAGGTCCAATCTAGTATTGATAGTATGGGCGTAGACAGTCATAAAATGAGGGTCTTGTTTTTTTGGTCAGATTAATCGTATGTAAGATTGTTGCATTCTATGGGATATGATAAGCTTATAAATCTTTGTAGGCTTGTTGTATACATACATAGTTGTTGGTATGTCATTTAATATGTACATCTTAATATGTATTCTATATAGATGTATGATTATTATATGTTAAAAGTTTTTAAGCATACATATAATTTCTTTAAACATACATTATAGTATATATAGCTTTAATATGGTAATCTTAATGTGTTGTATATAATTTTATGGGTATATACATGAATAGTTGTAAAACAATCATATAATATCTTTATACATACATTATAATTAATGTAGTATAAATGTTAGATTTAAATATGGTATATATAAATTTATGATTATTATATATTAATAGTTATATGCATTACACTATAATTATGAAGCATAATATGGTAAATTTAAATATGGTATATTTAAATTTATGGTTATTATATATTAACAGTTGTTATACATTACATTATAATTTATGAAGCATAATATGGTGATTTTTGAATATGGTGCATATAAATTTATGGTTATTATACATATATAGGTATTGGGCATTACATTATAATTGTAAAGCATAATATGGTAATTTTAGATTATGATGATTTTAGTTTTATGGTTATTATATATATTGATAGTCATCAAGCATACATTATGGTTAATGTAATTATATGGTGATTTTGAATGTGGTGATTATACATATATAGGTATTGGGCATTACATTATAATTTATGAAGCATAATATGGTGATTTTGAATATGGTGCATATAAATTTATGGTTATTATACATATATAGGTATTGGGCATTACATTATAATTTATGAAGCATAATATGGTGATTTTGAATATGGTGCATATAAATTTATGGTTATTATACATATATAGGTATTGGGCATTATATTATAACTGTAAAGCATAATAAATATGGGATTTATAATAGGTAGTTGTTGGACATTATATTATAATTGTAAAGCATAATATGGTAATTTTGAATATGGTGCATATAAATTTATGGTGATTATACATAGATAGATATTGGGCATTACATATGTAAGTATAGCAAAAAAAATGTGGGCGTATACTAGATTTTTAAGAGTTTGTTTTCTAGTAGGCCTAATGAGGGGACGAGAAGGGCAAAGATAACAAAGTAGAGCCCGGAGGCGATTTGTCCGATGGTAACGAAGGGGTCTTCCACCGGTTGTCCGCCAATTCATGTTAGAACTGCTGTGGTAGCGATAAGGGTTCAAAAGGAGGCTTTTGCGAGTGGGCGGAATGTTAGTGAGCGGAGTTTAGAGGTGTGGGTTAGGGGTATGAGAAATAGGACTATGATTGAGAGCAAGAGGGCTAGAACTCCGCCGAGTTTGTTGGGGATTGATCGGAGGATGGCGTAAGCAAACAGAAAGTATCATTCTGGCTTGATATGAGGTGGGGTAACAAGTGGGTTGGCTGGTGTGAAGTTATCTGGGTCGCCTAGGAGGTTGGGGGCGAAGGTGGATAGGGTTGCCAGAGCGCCTAGCATAATAGAGAAGCCAAGAAGGTCTTTAAATGAGAAGTAAGGGTGGAACGTAACTTTGTCCAGGTTAGAGTTCAGTCCTGTGGGATTGGAGGAGCCGGTTTGGTGAAGGAAGAGGAGGTGGATTATGCTGACAGCTGCGATGATAAAGGGGAGGATGAAGTGGAATGTAAAAAATCGGGTCAGTGTAGCGTTATCTACCGAAAAGCCGCCCCAGATCCATTGAACTAGGTCTGAGCCGATGTATGGGGCAGCTGATAGGAGATTCGTGATCACTGTAGCGCCTCAGAAGGATATTTGGCCTCATGGCAGAACGTAGCCGACGAAGGCTGTGGCTATTACTAAGAAGAGGAGGATTACTCCGATGTTTCAGGTCTCTTTATATAGGTAGGAGCCGTAGTAGAGGCCTCGTCCGATATGGAAATAAATGCAAATGAAGAAGAAAGAGGCGCCGTTGGCGTGTAGGTTGCGGATTAGTCATCCGTTGTTGACGTCTCGGCAGATATGGGCTACGGAGGAGAAGGCAAGTGATGTATCGGCTGCGTAATGTATGGCAAGAAATAGGCCGGTGACGAGTTGGGCGATGAGGCAAATTCCTAAGAGGGAGCCGAAATTTCATCAAGCCGAGATATTAGACGGGGAGGGGAGGTCAATAAATGAGCTATTAACGATTTTGATGAGGGGGTGTGATTTGCGGATTGTTGGGGCCATAAGTTTTTGTAGTTGAATTACAGCGGTAGCTTTTCAAGCTACAAGTCCAGGTTGGAGTCCTGGCAGAAATATATGTCGATAATACTTTTAGTAGTAGTGGGGCTGTCAGTGGTAGCTTTTAACCCGTCTCCCTACTATGCTGCGTTGGGTTTGGTTGTGGGTGCGGGGGTTGGGTGTCTGGTGTTGCTCCATGGGGGAGTTAGTTTTTTATCTTTGGTACTCTTTCTTGTGTATTTGGGGGGGATGATGGTAGTATTTGCGTATTGTGCTGCGCTGGTAGCGGAGCCTTATCCTGAGGCGTGGGGGAGTCGTGTTGTGCTAGTGAATCTTGTTGTGTACAGCCTTGTAATAATGCTTTGATGAGGGGTGCAGAAGGGATATGAGGGGGAGCAGGTTTCATCTACTGGGGCCGGATGGGGAGTAGTTCAGGGTGAGTGGTGAGGGATTGGGAATTTGCTGTGTGGTGGAGGGTGGATTTTATTTTTTGGGGGGTGAGCGCTGGTATTGACTCTGTTTGTGGTCTTAGAGATGGCGCGGGGGTGTAAGTGGGGTGGAGCCTTGCGAGCTGTAAGATAATTAGTGCAGAGACTAATGTTACTAGGAGGACTAGAAGGTAGGTCTGGATGAGGCCGGTTTGGGAGGTACGGACAACTTTAATGGGGTGCAGTTGTGTTTTTTGAATGTGGTCTGGGCCTAGTTTTTTTAATATAATTGATTCTATAAGATGGGTAATGATCTGTCCTGCCGAGTTTAAGATTATATTTGTGGTGATGCGGTGTATCACTTGATTATAGAACAAGGGGTCATATTTTTTAGATGCGGCGTGATGTAACGGGGGAGCGGTTCAGAAGATTTTTGCTAGGTCGTAGGCAATAACGAAGGCAATTGCTGTAATTACTAGGGCAGTTAATTTTATGTAAGTAGGCATGGTGTGGACAATGGGGTGATTAGGTAGGGTAATATTAAAGATAAGTAAGCCGGCTACTACGCTTCCGGTGGCGAGGCGTGTTAGTGAGTTTAGGATTCGGGTGTCATTTTCGTCGAGTAGGAGAATGGGGTTTGTTCGGACATGTTTTATAGAAGCGAAATAAATAAGTCGCATGCTATAGACTGCGGTAAAGGCGGTGGCAATAAGTGTCAATAAGAGGGCTATGGAGTTAGCATAGGATGTACTGGCTGCTTCAATAATGGCATCTTTGGAGTAAAAACCGGCAAGAAAGGGAACTCCCATTAGGGCGAAGCTCCCGATGGAAAGGCATGTAGTTGTCATTGGGAGTGCGTGTTGGAGTCCCCCTATTTTACGAATGTCTTGTTCATCATTAATTGAGTGAATAATAAGGCCTGAGCATAGGAAGAGCATGGCTTTGAAAAAGGCATGGGTGCAGATGTGGAAGAAGGCAAGGTATGGGAAGTTGAGACCAATAGCAACCATTATTAATCCGAGTTGGCTAGAAGTGGAGTAGGCAATAATTTTTTTAATATCATTTTGGGCTAAGGCGCAGGTAGCAGCAAAGAATGTGGAAACAGCTCCTAGGCAGAGGCAGACTGTTAGAGCCATTGAGTCTTGAGATAGAAGGGGGTGGATTCGGATTAAAAGGAAGATGCCGGCAACCACCATTGTGCTGGAGTGGAGGAGGGCGGATACTGGTGTTGGGCCTTCTATCGCCGAAGCGAGTCAGGGGTGAAGGCCGAATTGGGCAGATTTGCTTGCGGCGGCGATGACAAAGCCAATGAGGAGAGTAGTTGATGGTGATATCGAGAGAACATAGGGAAGTTCTGTTGATTGGGCATTTTTTATTAATCAACAGAAAGTTAAGAGGAATCCGATGTCTCCGATACGGTTGTAAAGAACCGCTTGTAATGCTGCCGCGGCAGCATTACTGCGGGCATGGTACCAGCCGATTAGGAGAAAGGACATGATTCCTACGCCTTCTCAGCCCAGGAAGAGTAGGAGGAGGTTTCCTGCGCAGACAAGAGTAATTATGGCAAGAAGAAAAATTAAGAGGTATTTAAAGAAGATTTCGATGTTGGGGTCAGTTTGTATATGCCAGGTGGAGAACTCTAGGATACTTCATGTAACTGCAAGGGCCACGGGGATAAAGAGAATGGCATATTTGTCAAATTGCGTTGTTAAGGATAAGTTAGAGACTCCAAGGTCGAATCATTTTAAATTGGCGGAGGCATCTATTTGTCCTTCGGCTACGAAGAGGAGTAGGGGGACTAGGGAGACGAAGAATGCGGCTTTTACTGCATTTTTGGTTTGTAAATGGAATGTTTTGGGGTGGGGGTTAATCAAGGGGAAGATAATTAAGAGAATAGAGGTGGTTATTGCGACAAGGGCTATTGCGTTTAGTGAAGGCATAACTTGTGCTGGTGGTCAAAAAAGAACAAGTGCGAGCGGGCCATGGAATCGAACCATGGTGGTGAGGAATTAGCAGTTCTCATTACCCCAGACGGGCTCGGCGAACAAGAGGGTTTCAACCTCTATTTCCAGAATCACAATCTAGAATTTTTTTTAAACTATGTTTGCATAAAAAGGTTAATTCGGGTTTAAGAATAAGTAGGAGGGCTGGTAAAATATGCAGTAATAATAGAAGATGTTCACGGGCTATATAGGGGAATAGCGTTTTGACATGAGTTGGGAGGGGGCCTCGTTGGATTGTCCAAATAACATAGAGAGTATATGCGGTTGTGAAGATCAAATTTATGGCAACGAGTAGGAAGGCGGATGGTGCTCAACTGTAGAGGGAGGCCATAAGAAGTAGTTCTCCTGCAAAATTGATTGTGGGGGGGAGGGCTATGTTAAACAGGATAATTGTAAGTCATCATGCTCCAGCGAGGGGAAAAATGAGTAGGGCTCCACGGAGGAGAATTAGTGTTCGGCTGTTAATTCGTTCGTAGGAGGTGTTAACAAAGCAGAAGAGGGCAGAAGAGGTGAGTCCGTGGGCAATTATTATTGCTATTGCGCCGGAATAGCTTCATGGGGAGGAGATTAGAGCGGCGGCAACTACGAGGTTCATATGACCGACTGATGACATTGCGATGAGCGATTTTAGATCTGTTTGTCGAAGGCATAGGAGTGCAGCGGCTAGGACCCCAAAAATAGCAACTATCATAACGAGGGAGGTGTGGTTAAGAATATTCTCTTGGATGAGGGGGGATGTACGAAGAATGCCATAACCTCCAAGCTTAAGTAGGGTGCCGGCCAATACTATGGAGCCTGCGATAGGTGCCTCTACGTGGGCTTTGGGTAATCAAAGATGTAAACAATACATAGGTAGTTTTACTAAGAAGGCAGTGTTGTAAATAATTCAAAATAGACCTGGATAGTTTGTTGCGGCTTGGGAAATATGTAGGGTGTGTGTGAGGGTGGGGAGTAAGGATCCATTTGAGGAGTAAAAGGAAGTAAACCAAATTATGAGCGGAACTGCCCCCACTATAGTGTAGAATGCCAGGTATGTGCCTGCTTCTAGGCGTCGTTCTTGCGCTCCCCAGCGAGTAATAATAATTATCGTTGGGATTAATGAGGTTTCGAAGAAAATAAAGAATAACATGAGGTCTGATGTTGTAAAAGCTAGTAAGGTTGTAAGTTGCAGGAATGCACTATTAGCAATGTAAACTCGTTGACGGTTGAGAGGTTCTAGGGAGACTTTGCTTTGGCTTGCCAGTATGGTGAGGGGGAATAGTCAGCAGGTCAGGATAGCCAATGGTCCAGAGATTTTATCGATAAAAAACAAGGAGTTGGAAAAGTTAAAGTCATGGAGGAAGAGCCAGGACAAGGAAGTAAAGGCAATGAAGAAGCCTTGGGTGGTCACTAGCGTTCATAGATGTTTAGGGGGTGCCAGGAGGGTTGTGAGGAATACAGAGACTCAGGCGGAAATGATTATTAACATTGCAGAAGGTTAAGGGTCTTGAGGTTATCGCTGCCGTGGGATCGGGCAGTAGCGATTATTAGGGACAAACCTAGTCCCGCTTCGCAGGCAGACATTGTCAACATAATTAAAGGGGCTGTGAAGGGGGCGGAAGTTAGTCCATTAGGCCAGAGACTAAGTCCCATATAGATAGAGAGTATCATGCCCTCTAGGCAAAGAAGGGCCGATAGGAGATGTGTGCGGTGGAAGAATAGGCCTAAAAGAACAATTGTGAACATTATTAGAATATAAAGCATAAGGGGTGCTATGGGTTTGAACCATAATTAGTTGAGTCGAAATCAACTGTCTTTTTTGGACTAGCATCCCATTCAGCTCATTCTAGGCCTCCTTGGATTCATTCGTAAATAAAACCTAAGGTGAGTAAAATAATAACAACGGAGGCCCAGGTGATAGTTATAATAGGGTTGGGGAGTTGTATTGATCATGTGACAGGGAGTAGAAGAGCGATCCCTAGATCAAATAGGAGAAAAAGGATAGCAACAAGGAAAAAGCGCATGGAGTAGGGGAGTCGGGCAGATCCGAGGGGGTCGAATCCGCATTCGTAGGGGGAGAGCTTTTCTGTATCAGGGGCAGTGTGGGGCAATCAAAAGTTGAGAAGAACTAAGATAATGGAGATAAGAGAGGCCATTATGGAGAATTTTGACATTATTTTCTCTCGGGTTTAAACCAAGGCTGGGTGATTGGAAGTCACCAGTACTAGTATACTAAGAAAATACGAGCCTCATCAGTAGATAGATACATAGAGGAACAATCAAACGACGTCTACGAAGTGTCAGTACCATGCGGCGGCTTCGAATCCAAAATGATGTTGGGAGGTGAAGTGAAAGAGTAATTGGCGAAGAAGGCATGTAATGAGAAACATTGAGCCGATAATTACATGTAAGCCGTGAAAGCCTGTGGCTACAAAGAAGGTAGTTCCGTAAATTCCGTCGGCGATAGTGAAGGGGGCTTCGTAATATTCTATGGCTTGGAGGAGGGTAAAGTATAAGCCAAGGATAACTGTAACGGTTAGAGCTTGAAGGGTTCCTTTACGATCAGCTTGCATGATGCTGTGGTGGGCCCATGTGACTGAGACTCCAGAAGCTAGTAAGACAGCTGTGTTGAGTAAAGGAATTTCGAATGGGTTGAATGGGGTGATTCCTGCTGGGGGTCAGCATTCTCCAACTTCTGGTGTTGGGGCAAGGCTGGCATTATAAAATGCTCAGAAGAAGCCGAGGAAGAAGAATACTTCAGAGGTAATGAACAGGATTATGCCGTAACGAAGGCCCTTTTGCACGGGCGGGGTGTGATGGCCTTGGAAGGTGCCCTCCCGTACGACATCTCGTCATCACTGGTACATGGTTAAGAGTATAAGAGTAAGGCCTGCTGCCAGGATAACAGAGGTATTAAAGTGGAATCATGCGGCAAGGCCTGATGTAAGTAAGAAGGCGGCGGCGGCCCCCGTTAAGGGCCAGGGGCTGGGGTCAACTATGTGGAAGGCGTGAGCTTGATGGGCCATAAGTATTTTCTTGAAGATAAAGGCTTAGTAGTAGAACAAAAACGTAAGCTTGAATCATAGCAACTGCGATTTCAAGGACAGTAAGTAGGATGAGGACAATAAAGATTAACAGAGAGGCAGTAACTGATATTGAGAGAACCGCGGGAATAGCTGAAGAGATGAGGTGGATCAGGAGGTGACCAGCGGTGAGGTTGGCGGTGAGTCGAACTCCTAGTGCTAGTGGTCGAATAAGTAAACTAATAGTTTCGATTAAGATAAGGATAGGGATGAGAGGTGTGGGGGTGCCTTCTGGGAGGAAGTGAGCAAGTGAGTGGGTAAATTGATTACGAAACCCGATGAGAACTGTTGCGAGTCAGAGGGGGGCAGCCAAGCCGAGATTAAGAGATAGCTGAGTGGTTGGGGTGAATGTATAGGGCAGTAAACCTAGCATGTTTATACTGAAAAGAAAGGCTATTAAGGTAGTAAGAAGGAAGGCTCATTTGTAGGCTGGAGATTTCAGGGGGAGAAAAATCTGTTTGGTAAATAAGGTTAAAAATCAGTTTTGGAGGGTTAAAAGGCGGTTGTTAACTCATCGACCGGAGGGAGTAGGGTAAGGTAATCAGGGGAATAACATGGCTGTGAGGGTTAAGGGTACGCCAAGAAGGGTCGTTGAGGCAAATTGGCTAAATAGGTCTATTGTTAGGGTCATGGTCAGGTTCAGGTGAAGTTATTTGTTTTTGTGCTTTTAGGGTTCGGTTCATTAAGATTAATATGTCCTAAGATTTTGTTGGGTGTTAAGAATAAGAGGATTAGTCAGGTAAGGAGGAGGTAGAAAAATCAAGGGCTCGGGTTGAGTTGAGGCATGTCATTAAGGGTGGTTGGAATCACCTGTCTACAGCTTAAAAGGCTGTCGCTAGCTACAGCTTCTTAATGAGGCGTCTTGGGTGGAACTGACTCAGTTTAGAAAGTTTAGGACTGGTAAAGTTTCAACTACAATTGGTATAAAGCTGTGGCTTGCCCCGCAGATTTCAGAGCATTGGCCGTAGTAGATCCCTGGGTGGGCGGCTAAAAAGGAGGATTGGTTAAGTCGGCCTGGGATTGCATCCGATTTTACGCCTAAGGCGGGGACTGCTCAGGAGTGAAGGACATCTTCAGCAGTGATTAGGATTTGTGTCGCTGTTCCGATAGGGGTAATCATTCGGTTGTCAACTTCTAGGAGTCGGAAGTGGCCGGGTTGAAGGTCTTTGGATTGGACTATATAAGAGTCAAAGCCCAAATCCGTGAAGCCTGAGTATTCATAGCTTCAGTATCATTGGTGCCCAATTGTTTTAATAGTTATATCTGGGTTATTGACTTCGTCTATAAGGTAAAGGATGCGAAGGGATGGTAGGGCAATTACGATAAGAATGACCGCGGGCATAATTGTCCAGACTATTTCAATTTCTTGGGCATCAATTGTGTTAGTGTTAGAGAGTTTAGTGGTCATTAAGACAGTGATAATATATAAGACAAGTATGCTAATTAAAAGCACTGCTATCAGGGCGTGGTCATGAAAGTGGAGGAGTTCTTCTATGATGGGGGAGGCTGCGTCTTGGAAGCCGAGTTGGGTGGGGTGTGCCATAGAGGGATACAAGAGTCTAACTAGTAATTTTGTCTTGACAAGACAATGTTGTGATTTAACTAAACCCTCAAGAAAGTGACAGAAAGGTTATGTGTCTGGCTTGAAACCAGGGTAAGGGGGTTCAATTCCCTCCTTTCTCGTGTTAATTTAATTGAGAAGGTTGATTCTTCAAATGTGTGGTAATGAGGCGGAAAGCCGAGCAGTCATTCGATATTGGTTGAAGTTAGTTCCGTCCCAGAAAAGTGGCGTTTGGCGGCGAGGGCTTCTCAGATAATAAACATTATTATTACTACGGCTACGAGGGAAATTAAGGAGCCTACAGAAGAGACAGTGTTTCACAAGGTATATGCGTCTGGGTAGTCGGAGTAGCGACGGGGCATTCCCGCTAGGCCGAGGAAGTGTTGTGGGAAAAATGTGGGATTAACACCTGTAAATATTACTACAAAGTGGATTTTAGCTCACAGTTCGTGTAAGGTGAAGCCTGTGAATAAAGGGAATCAGTGGACAAACCCGGCTATAATAGCAAAAACTGCTCCCATTGACAAGACATAGTGGAAGTGTGCGACTACATAGTAGGTGTCATGTAAAACAATATCAATTGAGGAGTTGGCTAGAACAATACCGGTCAGCCCTCCTACTGTGAACAGAAAAATAAACCCGAGGGCTCAGAGTATAGGGGCTTCTCATTTAATAACCCCGCCATGCATGGTGGCTAGTCAGCTGAATACTTTGACTCCGGTTGGGATGGCAATAATTATTGTAGCGGATGTGAAGTAGGCCCGTGTGTCTACATTAAGGTCTGTGGTGAATATGTGATGGGCTCAGACAATAAAGCCGAGGAGGCCGATAGAGAGCATTGCTCATACTATACCCATATACCCGAAGGGTTCCTTTTTATTAGAGTAATAGGCGACCACATGTGAGATAATTCCAAAGCCAGGGAGGATAAGAATATAGACTTCGGGGTGTCCAAAGAATCAGAATAGGTGTTGGTAGAGGACTGGGTCTCCTCCGCCTGCGGGGTCAGAAAATGTTGTGTTCAGGTTGCGGTCAGTTAAGAGTATAGTGATGCCAGCGGCTAGGACTGGAAGGGATAATAGAAGCAGGACAGCAGTAATTAAGACAGATCAGACAAAGAGGGGTGTCTGGTATTGTGTAATTGATGCGGGTTTCATGTTAATAATTGTTGTGATGAAGTTGATGGCCCCTAAGATTGACGAGACTCCGGCCAAATGGAGGGAGAAAATAGCTAGATCAACTGATGGGCCTGCGTGAGCTAGATTGCTGGCCAAGGGGGGATAAACAGTTCAACCTGTCCCGGCTCCGGCTTCAACTGTGGAGGATGCTAGGAGGAGGAAAAAAGATGGGGGTAGGAGTCAGAAGCTCATGTTATTTATCCGGGGGAAGGCCATATCTGGGGCCCCAATCATTAGGGGGATCAACCAGTTTCCGAAGCCCCCAATTAAAATGGGTATTACCATAAAAAAGATTATTACAAATGCGTGGGCGGTTACAATTACATTATAAATTTGGTCGTCACCAAGGAGGGTCCCCGGTTGGCTTAATTCTGCTCGAATTAGCAGGCTTAGAGCTGTACCGATTATGCCTGCTCATGCGCCAAAGATCAAGTATAGGGTTCCGATATCTTTATGATTAGTGGAGAAGAATCAGCGGGTGAATATCACGGGTAAGGTGGCCGAGTAGGCGGCGGGTTGTAGCCCCGAAGACAGAGGTTTAAGCCCTCTCTTTACCAGGCTTTGGGGTGTTATCACGTGAGGTTGCAAACCTCAAAAAGCAGGTTAACCCCTGCCGAGGCCTCTTACCCCGACGGGTAGAATGAAGTTCGCCGGATAGAGTATTTAGCTGTTAACTAAAATATTGCGGGATCGAGGCCCGCCATTCTAGAGGGCTTTATCTTAATTTAAAGGGCCTGAGTTGCATTCAGGAGACGTGGGGTAATGTCCCGCAAGTCCTATGGAAGAGAGCTCCCCCCCAAAGGCACCTGCGGGGACTTCTCCCGTTTTTAACTAAGCGGGAGAAGTAAAATAAAGTTCACTGGATGGAATACTCAGTTGTTTAAGATATTACGGAAATAGGGTCCGCTATTCGCGGGGGGGGGAAAGTTTAGGGTGTGGGTAGTTTGTAAGTACAGAAACTGAAGGGGTTTAACCTTCACTTAAGGCTTTGAAGGCCTTTGGTCTGCATAGCCTAAGTTTCTATATCAGATTAACAAGGGTAGGGGTGAGGGGGAGGAGAATAAGGGCTATGGTGTTTATGACGGCGGTTAATGGGAGTGATTTTGTGGGGGTGCGTCATGGGGCGAGTGAGCTAGGGGTGTTGGGGGGAAGGGTTAATGTAATAATATATGCTAGTCGGAGGTAGAAGAAAAGGGATAGTAGGGAGGCCAATATAATTACTGTGGCGAGTAGAGTTGAGTTCTGTTTTACGAGTTCTAGGATAATTAGCAGTTTGGGAGCGAAGCCTGTAAGAGGGGGTAGTCCCGCCAGGGAAAGCAGAATTAGTACAGTGGTTGCAGTGAGGGCTGGGGCTTTTGACCAGGAGGTAGAGATTTCTGACATTTTTGTAGCAGAGATTGCTATGAGGGATAAAAATATCGAGGCTGTTATTAGGATATAAAGTAAGAAGTTGAAAAGTGTAAGTTGGGGGCTGTATTTTATGATAATAATTATTCACCCTAGATGACCAATTGAAGAGAAGGCGATAATTTTGCGTAACTGGGTTTGGGCAATGCCGCCTCATCCGCCCACTAGAATAGAGGTGAGGCCTATAATAGTGAGTAAATTAAGGTTAACCAGATGTGAGATTTGGAGGAGAAGAATTATTGGGGCAATTTTTTGTCAAGTTGATAAAATAAGTCCTGTAGATAGTGAAATACCTTGTAAGACTTCAGGTATTCAGAAGTGTAAGGGGGCTAGGCCTAGCTTTATTATGAGGGCAATAGAAAGAACATTTATTGGTAAGTCAGTTAGGGCAGAAATATTTCATTCTCCCACTTGTCAAGCGTTAATAAGACTTGAAAATAGAACTAAAGCGGAGGCTGTGGCTTGGGTGAGGAAATATTTTGTGGCGGCTTCAACGGCTCGTGGGTGTGGAGTTTTAGTTATAATTGGGATAATGGCGAGGGTATTAATTTCTAGGCCGATTCAGGCCAGGAGTCAGTGGTGGCTTGCGAGGGTAATGGTAGTTCCGGTGGCGAGGCTGAGAAGGAAAATAGTCAAGGCGAGTGGATTAATTAGTAGAGGAAGGATTTTAACCAACATTGTTGGGGTATGGGCCCAGAAGCTTGTTTAGCTGACTTTACTAAAAAATAGTATAAAGGAAGTACAAAGGGTTTTGATCTCTTAGGTGTAGGTTCGATTCCTATTTTTTTAGAGGAAGTGAGGGGGTTTGAACCCCTATGAGCCTCCCTATCAAGGAGGTCCTTAGCTTTCGGGCACGCTTCCAGGGTAAGGGGGGGGTAAGGAGGAGGGAGATTGGCATGGAGATGTGGAAGATAATAAGGGCCAGTGTCAATGGAAGAAAATTTTTTCATACGAGGTGTATAAGTTGGTCGTAGCGGAAGCGTGGGTAGGAGGCTCGGACCCATAAGAAGCAGAGAGATAAAGCAGAGGCTTTAGTTATTGTGTGCGTTGTGGTGAGTGTGAGTGAGGATGAATGAGGCCCGAGGAAAATAATTGTGGAGAGAGTATTGATTATAAGGATGTTGGCGTATTCTGCAAGAAAAAACAGAGCAAATGGTCCGGCTGCATACTCAACGTTGAAGCCTGAGACGAGTTCTGATTCCCCCTCCGTGAGATCAAAGGGGGCTCGGTTAGTTTCGGCTAGCGTGGAGGCAAATCATATAAGTGTTAGGGGTCATAAGGGGAGAACTAGTCAAGCATGTTGTTGTAAGGAGTTAAAAGCAGAGAGGGTAAATCCCCCTGCTAAGAAGACGGTACACAGGATGATCAGGGCTAGCGTGACTTCGTAGGAGATGGTTTGGGCTACGGCTCGGAGGGCACCAATTAGGGCATATTTAGAATTTGATGCCCAGCCTGAGGCTAAGATGGCGTAAACGGTGAGGCCTGAGATAGCTAAGATGAACAGAATACTTAAATTTAAGTCAGCATAGGGGATGGGGAGGGGAAAGGGGGTTCATGCAATTATGGCAAGGGTTAGAGCAAGGGTTGGGGCTAAGATAAAGAGGATTTGAGAGGATGTTGACGGGCGAATGGGTTCTTTAGTAAATAATTTTAAGCCGTCAGCAATTGGTTGGAGAAGTCCAAATGGTCCTACAACGTTGGGGCCTTTGCGGTGCTGTATGTAGCCGAGAATTTTTCGTTCAATTAGGGTTAAAAATGCAACCGCTAGAAGAATCGGGGCAATGAACAGGAGAGGCAGAATGTGTATGAAGACAGGACTCACAAGTTAGGGGGAGGATTTGAACCTCAGTTCAAAGGACTTAGGTCTCTTGCATAACCAAGCTCTGCCACGCTAACTATACCTTGGTTTAAGGGGTAATAGAAGGTCTTAGCTAATTAAGATTATTTCATTAGTAGAAGACAATGGCTTGTTTTTATATTGGCCATGTTGCCCCGATCCTTTCGTACTAGGGGAAACGCTTTATAGATAGAAACCGACCTGGATTGCTCCGGTCTGAACTCAGATCACGTAGGGTTTTAATCGTTGAACAAACGAACCTTTAGTAGCGGCTGCACCACTAGGATACCCTGATCCAACATCGAGGTCGTAAACCTACTTGTCGATAGGGGCTCTTGAAGTAGATTGCGCTGTTATCCCCAGGGTAACTTGGTTCGTTGATCAAGTAATTGGGTCATTAGACAACAATTTATTGGCTCTTAGAATTGTGGTTCATGGATAAGGGTGTTAGTCCGTCTGTCATGGAGGTTTGATTTTACTCCGCGGTCCCCCCAACCTAAAACCAACACATAAGTCTCTTGGGTTATGCTGATTTGAGTGAGTAGAGGTGTGTGTTGGGTTTAAAGCTCCATGGGGTCTTCTCGTCTTATAGGTCAATCCCCGCTTCTTCACGGGGAGATCAGTTTCACTGATTGGAGAAAGGAGACAGTACAGCCCTCGTGATGCCGTTGATACGAGTCCTTATTTAAAGAACAAGTGATTATGCTACCTTCGCACGGTTAGGGTACCGCGGCCGTTAAACTATGTCACTGGGCAGGCTGGACCTCTTATATTTGGAGCAAGAGGCGGTGTTTTTGGTAAACAGGCGGGACTGTGGTTTGCCGAGTCCTTCTTTCTCTTTTAATCTTTCCTGTAATGTTCTAGTGTAAGGTTGACGTTGGGGAGTCATAGGGTTTTCTAGTATATGGTGCTATGATTTTTACATTTACGTTAACTACCAGTGGAGTGTCCATTTTGGTTTAAACATACATTTTGGAGAAGGGCAATTTCTTGTTACTAGTTCTAGCATAATGACTTTTATAGGGGTATAAAATAGTTCAGTAGTGATGAAGGGTTAAGTAAAAATTGTGGAATTGTAGATACAATATGTTAAGCTTTAACGCTTTTTGGAAGATGGCTGCTTTTAGGCCCACTTTATTTGATATATCTAGATTTAACCCAGTATTAGGGGTTGTATCCCGTTTCAAATAAGCTGTGCCTTATTTGAATAGCTCTTAAATCTAGTGTTTTGTTTGGTGTAATAAAAAAATTTAAGGTAGAGCTAAGACTCTTTTCCTGAACAACCAGCTATCTCTAAGCTCGGTAGGTTTATCGCCTCTACTTGAAAATCTTCCCACTCTTTTGCAACAGAGACGGGTTGGCCCCTTTGGGCTGTTTCGAAGTAGCTCGCTTAGTTTCGGGGAGTCAGACTAAAATTTTCATTTTGCCTGGGGAAACTGGCTAGACCATGATGCAAAAGGTACGAGGGGGAAGCTCTGCTATTTAAGGCTTTAAGGTTATTTCATTTCTATTTCATTATTCCCTTGCGGTACTTTATCTGAAGCGCTTAGAAATTTTTCGATCACCTGTACTAAAATGTTAAAATGTTTTGTTTATAAGACAGTTGGTTAAGGGGGTCATGTGAGTTAAATGGGCTAGATTTTGGGCTCAAAATAGTTTGGGTTAAACAGACATTTTCTCGGTGTAAGCGAGGGGCTTTCGTTAAGCTATATTTTGTTGTAATCCAAGTGCACTTTCCAGTACACTTACCGTGTTACGACTTGCCTCTTCTAAGGTGCGGATAAAGGGTTATAAACGTGAAGTAAAGCTATCGAAGAGGGTGACGGGCGGTGTGTACGCGTCCCAGAGCCGGGTTAAAAAGAACACTCTATTTTCTTTTTACTGCTAGATCCACCTTCGTGACTATGGTTTCACATGGCCTTTCGTTTGTTCTATGTTAGAAATTGTAGCCCATTACTTTCCATTCCGTGAGCTGCACCTTGACCTGACGTGTTGAGGGGGGTCATTGGGCTTACTGGACGTTCACAGGGTAGGCTTTCGACGGAGGTATACAGACTGAGGCGAGGAATGGTAGGGTATAGCGGGGATTATCGATTATAGAACAGGCTCCTCTAGGGGGGTGGGACACCGTCAAGTCCTTTGGGTTTTAAGCATGGCTCGTAATTCCCTGGCGCTGATTGGTGTAAATTAATTGTTTACGGCTGAGCATAGTAGGGTATCTAATCCTAGTTTGTCTTCCCAGCTGTCGTGTATTCAAGTATTATAATTAGGGTAACTTTCGTTTATGGTTTTCTCAATAACAAGCTTATCACTACTAAGTATTGGTTTAACCCTAACTTATGTAAGCTTTAATCACGCTTAACGCCGGTGGTTATCAACTTGAGCCCCCATGGTATAGCCGCGGCGGCTGGCACCGGGTTAGCCGGCTCTCTTTTCTCTAGCTGAGTCAAGCTGTCGCTTATGCGCAAAGTTTATCACTGCTGGTTACCCTTGGGGGTGTGGTGAGACTAGGTGTTGTGGGCAATGGGTTGTGCCTGATACCAGCTCCTGGGCCTGGTGAAGGTTAAAGGGCTTTCTCACGGGTGTGCTGAGACTTGCATGTGTAAGCTGAGGAATAGTTGATAATAAAGCTAGGACCAAACTTTTGTACCCTTAGAACTTTTTAGGGTTCATCTTAGCGTTTTCAGCGCTGTGCTTTGGGTTAAGCTATAAGAGCAGGATATAATTTAAGTAGAATGTTGGCTTTGGGGGTCAATAGCAGAGGTTAAAGTCCTCTTGTCCTGAGCAGGGGTTAGGCTGCAGTCTTCGGCTTACAAGACCGGTGCTTTGATTTAAGCTATCAGGGCGGAGCTTTTACTTGGATTTGCACCAAGAAGTGCTGGTGCCTAAGACCAGTGGATGGCTGTTTTCCTTTAAAAGC